TGGAATCTGTTCCAAACATATATGCCATGGTTCCTTACTTCGACAGGGTGCAAATATCTCAATTTCACCCTTTTAGATACTCTTTCAGACCCATTGCCGATACTGAGTATTAGTCAAAAATTTGTATCCATTTTTCATGATATGATGCATGGATCAGATATATCACGGCCAATTCCTCAGAAGATTCTTCCACAATGGACTCTGATAAGTGAGATTTCGAGTCAATGTTTACAGAATCTTCTTCTGTCCGACGAAATGATTCATCGAAATAATGAGTCACCCGTTCCATTGATATGGACACATCTGAGATCAACAAATGCTCGGGAGTTCCTCTATTCCATCTTTTTCCTTCTTCTTGTTGCTGGATATCTCATTCGTATACATCTTCTCTTTGTTTCCCGAGCCTCTAGTGAGTTACAGACAGAGTTAGAAAAGATCAAATCTTTGATGATTCCATCATACATGATGGAATCTCGAAAACTTCTGGATAGGTATCCTACATCTGAACTGAATCCTTTCTGGTTAAAGAATCTCTTTCTAGTTGTTCTGGAACAATTAGGAGATTCTCTGGAAGAAATACGGGGTTCTGCTTCTGGTGGCAACATGCTATTGGGTGGTGGTCCCGCTTATGGGGTCAAATCAATACGTTCTAAGAAGAAATATTGGAAGATCAATCTCATCGATCTCATACCAAATCCCATCAATCGAATCATTTTTTCGAGAAATACGAGACATCTAAGTCGTACAAGTAAAGAGATCTATTCATTGATAAGAAAAAGAAAAAACGTGAACGGTGATTGGATTGATGAGAAAATAGAATTCTGGGTCGCGAACAGTGATTCGATTGATGATGAAGAAAGAGAATTCTTGGTTCAGTTCTCCACCTTAACGACAGAAAAAAGGATTGATCAAATCCTATTGAGTCTGACTCATAGTGATCATTTAACAAAGAATGACTCTGGTTATCAAATGGTTGAACAACCGGGATCAATTTCCTTACGATACTTAGTTGACATTCATCAAAAGGATCTAATGAATTATGAGTTCAATAGATCCTGTTTAGCAGAAAGACGGATATTCCTTGCTCATTATCAGACAATCACTTATTCACAAACCTCGTGTGGGGCTGATAGTTTTCATTCCCCATCTCCTCATGGAAAACCCTTTTCGCTCCGCTTAGCCCTATCCCCTTCTAGAGGTATTTTAGTGATAGGTTCTATAGGAACTGGACGATCCTGTTTGGTCAAATACCTAGCGACAAACTCCTATGTTCCTTTCATTACGGTATTTCCGAACAAGTTCTTGGATGACAAGCCTAAAGGTTATCTTATTGATGATATCGATATTGATGATAGTGACGATATTGATGATAGTGATGATGACCTTGATATTGATACGGAGCTGCTAACTATGACGAATGTGCTAACTATGTATATGACGCCGAAAATAGACCGATTTGATATCACCCTTCAATTCGAATTAGCAAAAGCAATGTCTCCTTGCATAATATGGATTCCAAACATTCATGATCTGCATGTGAATGAGTCGAATTACTTATCCCTCGGTCTATTAGAGAACTATCTCTCCAGGGATTGTGAAAGATGTCCCACTGGAAAGATTCTTGTTATTGCTTCGACTCATATTCCCCAAAAAGTGGATCCCGCTCTAATAGCTCCGAATAAATTCAATACATGCATTAAGATACGAAGGCTTCTTCTTCCACAACAACGAAAGCACTTTTTCATTCTTTCATATACTAGGGGATTTCACTTGGAAAAGAAGATGTTCCATACTAACGGATTCGGGTCCATAACCATGGGTTCCAATGCGCGAGATCTTGTAGCACTTATCAATGAGGCCCTATCAATTAGTATTACACAGAAGAAATCCATTATAGAAACTAATACAATTAGATCAGCTCTTCATAGAAAAACTTGGGATTTTCGATCCCAGATAAGATCGGTTCAGGATCATGGGATCCTTTTCTATCAGATAGGAAAGGCTGTTACACAAAATGTACTTCTAAGTAATTGCCCCATAGATCCTATATCTATCTATATGAAGAAGAAATCATGTAAGGTAGGGGATTCTTATTTGTACAAATGGTACTTCGAACTTGGAACGAGCATGAAGAAATTCACGATACTTCTTTATCTTTTGAGTTGTTCTGCCGGATCGGTCGCTCAAGATCTTTGGTCTTCATCCAGACACGATGAAAAAAATTGGATCACTTCTTATGGATTCGTTGAGAATGATTCTGATCTAGTTCATGGCCTATTACTATTATTACTATTAGAAGTAGAAGGCGCTCTGGCTCTGGCGGGATCCTCACGGACAGAAAAATCTTGCAGTCAGTTTGATAATAATCGAGTGACATTACTTCTTCGGTCCGAACCAAGGAATCAGTTAGATATGATGCAAAATGGATCTTGTTCTATCGTTGATCAGGGATTTCTATATGAAAAATACGAATCGGAGTTTGAAGAAGGGGAAGGGGCCC